ACCATGAGTATTTCTTAATTTTTTTTTTGAAAAAAAAAATAAATAAAAATAATACCTACAGTAGAAGGACTAATCGGTTATTTCGTTCATCGCCTCCAATATGTCAATATTGGCACTGATGATACGTAAATGCAACTCGTTGTTCAAACAACTATTCAAAGTTCCTAGAGCTCCTTGTAAGGCTTGTTGGAAAACCCGTTGTCGGACTTGATTAATTGCCCTTTGTTGTTCAAAATGAATAGTTTCGTTGTTGTCATTTTCTAGTTGTTCCAAAGTCTTATAAGTTGAATTAATCAAAATCAACCTTTCTCGTTCTATCTCAGAGTATCCATTGACTCGATACTGATCTGCTTCCATTTCCACTTTCCGTAAGTGAGCCCGGGCTTTTTCTAGCCGTTCAATGGCCCCCCCACGCAGTTCTTCTGAATTTCGAATAGCATTCAGAATCCTCTGTTTTCGATTATCTAATAAATCACTTAATGAAAGTAGATTCTCTTTCCATTCATTTCAAAACTTCCATAATCCCTTCCCGAACCAAACATGAACCTTTCGATTCATTTGGCTCTCACGCCCAACTCCTTCAATTACTTATGGCAAATTCCCATATCTTTTTTTGAATGTCATGAGCCTATCCTCTATTCTATTCTCTCTTCCTATTCAAAAAAAGAAAAATATCGAAACTAATCACTAATCCACAAAATATTCGGAGGACTCTGAGGACTCTTCTGACCAAACAAAAATATGTAATTGTCAGCAAAGTTGTTTCTTTTTTTTTGAATCCAAAAAGTTTTTCTTACTTTATTTATACACTTTAGACACAATACATAGGTCGTCGATTCAGCAATAGATAAAAGGGGGATGAAATACCCATTTTTATAATAAGTGGTTCAAATCATTTTATTGATATGAGTGTTCTATATCGATAAAATATTCATTTTGAAACCATCTCTATATTAACATAGTGGTAGAAAGAGTACCGTGCTGCGTCTGGACTTCAAATCAAACGATTTAGCTTTAACCATGTTAATGGTCCCACATTATTGGTCAAGAGAGAATCAAAGTAGATTTACCAATGAATCACGAAATGCTATGGTTCTTACATATGATTTGTGAATTTATTCAAAAGTAATTCGCGGGATCATGCACCCTTCTTTCCGAGTTATAACGGAACAAGTACAGCTGATTGGATCCAGCCTATTCTTGAAATAAACAACTCGCACACACTCCCTTTCCAAAAAAGATCAATACCCCAAGCACTACACTTAGATTTATTGGATTTGTTGCTAAAATATCGGTATTAAACCCGAAACTCCCGGCAGATGGCCAGTGACCCAAAGAAACGAAAGAATCGGTTACATTTTTCATATGATCTCCTCTTATAGATAGACTCCAAAATCAAGCAGAGTTCTTTTTGTATCACTTCGCCCCCTTTTCTTTGTTTTTTTTATAGCTATTTTCCTATTTTGAAATCGAGTCAAAAATGGATTCGATTTCGAAATAGTGAATTAGCTCCCTTGTTGAAAACCTTCCTAAAAAGGAGGTTTCCCTTGAACTACGAGCGGGAAGGATGAAAGCGAGTCAGTATGCTAATTCCTCATCCGCAAATCAGCCCCTCCCGTCGGTTATTTTCTCAACGAATAAGTAATTATAGGAATGAAATAGTGCTATAATTCTAAAAAGCAAATGACAAGTCCAAGGCAATAAAATGTGAAAAATGCATATTTTTCATATTTTAACAATTAAACAAAAGGATTCGCAAATAAAAGTGCTAATGCTACAACCAAGCCATAAATAGTTAAAGCTTCCATAAAGGCTAGACTAAGCAATAAAGTACCTCGTATTTTTCCCTCTGCCTCGGGCTGTCTCGCGATACCTTCTACAGCTTGGCCCGCAGCAGTTCCTTGACCAACTCCAGGTCCAATAGAAGCAAGCCCTACAGCCAATCCAGCAGCAATAACGGAAGCGGCAGAAATCAGTGGATTCATGATAAGTTCCTCGTACCCCCCCCAAAAAAAAAAATAAATAAAAATAGTTAATGATACAATCAATCAATCAATGAATTATGACTTAATTATTCCATCACTACAATTCATCTAGTCAAAGTAACTACAAACTTCGAATTGAAGTAATAATATTATTAAATCATCAAAACTACTTTGAATATATCTTTTTTAATTTCTATCAACAAAGTCTTTGTGAATTGAATCTATACAAGTTTCATTCGTCCATTTCTTTATTCTGAACCACTCCTCGAATTCTTCGATCTTTTTCTTGGTTTCATCCGTTTATTCATTCAACTCACAGTCACCGACGAGACGTAAGGACTTCTATTGGAATCCCCATCTAAATTCATAGTAGGGCAAATTAGATATATCTTTAGTTCATATATAACTAGTCAATATCTACTATCATATATACATGTTTTTCTTCCATAACGTAAACTAACTCTTGATTCATCTTAGATTCAATCGGATTTGAGAATCATGCCTCGGAACATCCA